GTTTCTTAAAATCCAAAATTCTAGAAAAACCATAAGGGGGGGGCCTTGTGTAAAACCCAAAAACTTTTCTTTTAGTGTAGGTTTAAGTGAGCAGCTAGTGTGTTAATTTTAAGACGTTCCCTGGATTTAACTAAGGTATTTATTTTTTAACTTTTTTTATTGTTTTTTTTACCTTTTAACGTTGGTCATTGAAGGCCTCCCTTCGGTCCTTTCGTACTAGAAGGGTTATTTAGAAGATAGAAGCTGACCTGACTTACGTCGGTCTGAACTCAGATCATGTAGGGAATTAATGGACGAACAGTCCAACCTTAAAGAGCTGCTACACCCTTTGGTTACCCCAATCCAACATCGAGGTCGCAATCCTTCTCGTCAATATGGGCTCTTAGAGAAGATAACGCTGTTATCCCTGCGGTAACTTTTTCCGTTTTCCAGAGTGACTGGGTCGCTAAATTTTTTAGGTGAAATGTTTTCTTCCTAATTAACTGGAGGATTCTTTTTCTCCACGGTTGCCCCAACCAAAGCTTTATCTAAAATTTACCTTTTTCAAAGAAATAAAAGGTAGATGACATTTCAGGGTTAGCTTAAGCTCGACAGGGTCTTCTCGTCTTTCTTTTTTGTTCACGCTTCTTCACGTGATTAGAAGATTAGGAGGGAGGGAAGAGAGACAGTGAAAGAGTGAAAAGCCATTCATACAGGTCCCCATTTAAGAGACAAGTGATTATGCTACCTTTGCACGGTCAAAATACCGCGGCCGTTTAGAATAAATTCCACTGGGCAGGCTGCACCCCACATATGAAGTTCGTGGGGCTATGTTTTTGGTAAACAGTCCCCCTTTTTATTTGCCTAGTTCCTTTCTTCCCCTTTTTCCTTGTTTGGCCACTTCCTGCGTTGGAAAGGATTTCTCGATGCCTTTTCTTGTGGTTTTAGGCGTTCTTGGTTGCGCTTTAGTTTTCCTTTAGTGGATGACAAAGTCTTTTTTCTTACTCGTTTTAACATTATTATTTTCCTTTAGTTTAAAAGAGGTTAGATCTTTTATCAAAAATTTTCGGGTCAAGAGGATTTGAGCTTTAACGCTTTCTTTTGGATGGCCGCTTTTAGGCCTACTTTAATCCTTCCCCTTTTCACTTGTTTTTGGTCTTTCCTTCTTTCCTGGTTGTTTCCTTTTTGAGAAAAGAACTTATCTTCTTTTCTCTTTCTTCCCTCTTTTCTTTCCTAATATTTTTCTTTAAGATAAAAACTGTGAATGAGGGAGAAAAGCTTAAACTTTTTTCTAAGAAAACCAGCTATCATCTGGCGCGTTAAACATATCATCTCTAACCAAACCTCTTTCACCACTCTTGCAACAGTGGTTGTATAGTTCTCCTTTGAGAGGGTTTGGTTAGCTCTCCAGATTTCGGGTGCTGTTCTGCTTATCATCAGATCTTGTTAAACCATAATACAAAAGGTACGATTAACTCTTATCCTTTTTTTAACTTTCACTATATTTCAGCTTTCCCTTGCGGTACTGTTTTATATCGTACAATAGTACTTTAAAATTTTTTATTTATTAGCTTTTTAACTTTTATCTTTATATGAATAAAAAGAATATAGGTAGAAGAAGTAAGCCTCAAATTGTTATCGGGATTAGAGTCCTTATCATAGGCTGCGAGAGTCTCCTTTTCTCGGTGCGAAATGACACTATTTTTAGTCTGTGCTGTGGGAACAAAGTCAGCCTAGTTTTGAAAACTATTCGGATGTAAAAGAATAGTCTTATTAATCTCCCTATGAGAAAAAACGGTATTATAAAATTTTTCCCGTTTAGCGAGAATACAATTAAAGGCACTACCTTTTTGATGAATCCGCCTAAAGGAGGTAACCCTCCTAAGGACAGAAGTGCTATTGAGAATAGTACGGCTGTAATTGGGACGACTTTTGACTTCCTAAGAGAAGAAAGATAGTAAAGAGAGCCTTTGTGGCATATAAGTAGAATGGCTGTTTTTTTCAGTATGTAGAACAGGAATAATAAGTAAGACACTTCAGGGATGAAGAAGGCTACGCATGTTATTCATCCTAGGTGTCCTATTGAGGAGTATGCTAATATCTTTCGTATCCTTATTTGTTTTAATCCTCCTCATCCTCCAACTAAAACAGATAATATGGAACAGATTACTATGATTTCAGACGAAACTAATTTCGAAAGTGACAGTAGTAAAAACATTGGGGCTATCTTTTGTCAACATGCTATTATTATAGTGCTAAGAAATGGGAGACCTCTCAATACATCGGGGAATCAAAAGTGGCATGGAGCGAGACCTAACTTTATTATCAATGCAGCTGTTATTATAAAATAAGATATTGGTGAAGTTATTCTTTTTACGTCTCATCTTTTTCTTATTCATAGGTTGAGAACAGCCCCTTTTAGTAATAGAGCAGCTCTAAACGCTTGCACTAAAAAGTACTTTAGTGTAGCTTCTACACTTCGAGATTGCCTAGTGTACCTGAGCAGGGGAATTATTGACAGGGTTCTTAACTCTAGCCCTAATCATATTGGGAATCAGTGATTAGAAAATATAACTAATCTTGTTCCAGCTATTAACCTAGTTAAGAGAAAAGCTTTTACTAGTCGTTTCATAGGACTTAAGAGGATTTTAACCTCTACTGTCTGATTATCGGTCAGATATTCCAACTAGGAGTAAGTCCTTGGTTAGCTTTATAAAATAAATGGAGACCTTTTTGTTACCACTAGTATACTTAAGGTGAGAGAAAAAATACCTAGTGATAATGGAAGATAGTTCTTTCATGTCAGATGCATTAGCTGGTCATAACGGAACCGTGGGTAAGAAGCTCGGACCCATAAAAAAAAGAATACAAGGGCTATTGCCTTTGTTCTTATAACCAGACTGGCAATAACTGGTATAGCAGAAAACGGCCTTCCTCCGCCCATAAAAATAATAATTCTTAAAACTTTCATAAATATAATTTTTGCATACTCTGCTATGAAAAATAAGGCAAATGGCCCTCCGGCATACTCAACTTTGTATCCTGAAACTAGTTCTGATTCACCCTCTGTTAAGTCGAAAGGTGCTCGTTTGGTTTCAGCAAGCGTGGATATTAGTCACATAAAAAGAAGCGGCAAGTGAGGTAATAACATTCAGCAATTTTGTTGGGACAAAGTTATTTCCTTAAGAGAGAAAGAACCCGTCCATATAAGTATGGATAACAAAATAAGACCCATTCTTATTTCATACGAAATTGTCTGGGCTACTGCTCGTATCCCGCCTAGCAGGGAGTACTTAGATTTTGAAGCTCATCCTGACCCTAAAAGGGCGTATACAGCTAATCTTGAAACCCCCAGCACTAGAAGAAGGGATAGTTTTACTTTTAAGGTGGGCTGTGGGATGGGTATCAATGACCACAAAACGAGCGCCAAGATTAAAAATAGGAGAGGAGAAAAAAAGAATAAGTAGGGAGAAGCTGTTGATGGCTTTAACGTTTCCTTTACAAATAACTTTAATGCGTCAGCAAATGGTTGTAGTAATCCATACGGCCCGACAACTTTTGGACCCTTACGAAATTGCATATACCCAAGAACCTTCCGTTCCACTAAAGTGAGGAAAGCTACTGAAATAAGAATCGGAACTAAAAAAGCAAGTGCCTGAATAATAAAAAATAATATGTCCATAACCTTAAAAAAGAGTTGAACTTTTGATGAGGGAGCTTAGGTCCCCTGCATTACCGCTTTGCTATTAAGGTATTCTTTGTTATTTGGCATTCCTTTAGTAAATACTGTTTCTGTGGGTTTTTATTTATATAAATAGCGTCTAACCGGCCCCAAAAGTCTTTATTAAGAAAAAAAACAGGGTTTTTACCTTTTCCTTCTTTTGTTAGCTTACACTATCTTGGGGTTTTAACCAAGGTCTTCTGATTGGAAGTCAGATATATTTCAATACTAATAGGGTTAATGGCGAAGAGTAAGACTTTCACCTACATTCAAGGATTTACAATCCTGTGCTTTTTCAGCCATCTTGCCTTTTTAAGAGAGGGAAGTTTTAGTTTAGAAAAACGTTGGACTGTCAGACCAAAAACATAGGTTAAATCCCTATAAGCTTTGTCATTAAAAACTGTTCATGTTGTATAGAGATGAATGGGACCTCGTGGTGGGATAACATAGTTTTTATTATTTGCAAAGGGGAGATTTTAACCCCCATTCTTGGAGTATGAGCCCAAAAGCTTAAATTAGCTTACTTTGCGTTTTCCAAAAATCAAGACATAGCTAGGGAGTAAGCTACTCTTTTACACGGAGTGAAGGTTTGTGCAACTCAAACTGTCTTGAATAGAAAAACCTAATATAAGAAGGTTACTTACGGGTTATATTTATATAAACAGTCTGTTAACATAGTCAAAGTCTTATCTGTTTTTAACCAGAAACTTTTGATTTGCAATCAAACATGTAAAACACCTTAAGACCCAAAGACTACAAAATTCTAATTTGTATTTTGAGCTTTGAAGGCTCAAGGTTTTGTTAACCTAAGTCTTCTTCCGTGGTTTTAGTTTATAAAAACATTTGCCTTGCAAGCAGAAGATCTAAAAGTAATTTAGACTCCACATATAGTTTAAAAAAGGATTTGCACCTCTGGTAATAGAGCCTAAATCTATTGCATTACTAACTTTGCTATCTAAACTTCTCTGAGTTGAAAGGAGTACAAACCTTCATCCTTTTGGTTAACGGCCAAATGCTATCGTTTCAGCTTCAACTCAATTATGTTGTGTTCTTATAAAATGTGAGGAGTATTTTAATGAAAAATAAGGGACTTTGATTCCCTAGATGTAAGTTCGTTCCTTACCTTTTCAGAAGCATAGGAAATTCCTATATCAACGGCTCCCAAAGCAGTTATTTTTAATAAACTAGCTTCTGGAGTATTATCATTTATATAAATGGAACAAAACTTTTTGTCACGCCGAGCGGTTAAGCTAAGGGAGATCGGAACCTTTATTGGATAAGTATCATTTAGAGGGGTAAGGTTATAAGAATAACAATTACATAATAATAAAACGAAGCGAGCTATAAGATTAACTATAAATATCCTGAAAGGGTACCGTGGGAATATCGGAGACAAAACCTTGAGGCGGGAAGGTTCATAGGTGTTTGTCGTAGAGTAGTGAAAAAGGTACCCGAAGGAGATTATAGAGTGGAGGCGTCCGAGCAAAGCACTTGACCCATTAGTAGAAAAGCATTTGTCTAGTAAAGTTAGAGCCTGTAAAGAGAGTAAAATCAAAAGTGTCCGCGATGGAAGTCTGAAAGACGGATCTGAGACGGGGAGGGGTTTCTAAGGGGAGTATATTTTACTAAGAAGCTATAAGAGGGAGTTAAACCCTCTTTTCCAGTTTACAAGACTGGCTGTTTGTCGTTAACTTTTATAGCTGCTTTTACCAAGGGTTTAACTTGGGTCTAGGGCTTGAAAAGCCCTCGTTTTTCTAAAACTACAAAAGCTTTAACCAGGTACACCTTCCGGTACACCTACTATGTTACGACTTTTCTCCTCGTTTGACGAGAGTGACGGGCGATGTGTGCGCATTCTAGAGCTGGTTTCATAATGTTTCTCTTTACTTTTATTACTATCGAATCCTCTTTCATTAACTTTTTCAATGCTAAATTCTCGGTTTGGAAATAAAGTAGCTCATCTATTCCCACTCTATAAGCTGCACCTTGATCTGACGTTGAGGAAAATTCCTTTTTGCTCACTTTCTTAAAGAGGTGAACTGACGACGATGGTATACAAGCTGAATTTATCTTTGAGTGGTGAGGTTCCTCGTGGGTTATCGATTCAATGACAAGCTCCTCCGAAAAGGGGTAGAAAACCGCCAAGTTCTTTAAGTTTTAGCCTTTAGCCGTACTACTCTGGTGTTTGAGGATTTACTAGTAAGTATAGTGGAGTATCTAATTCCAGTTTATTTCTTACTTTTTCAGTTGAGCTTTCCTAGCTATTTTTCTATTATTTAGCTTATTACTGCTGAGTTTTTACTCATAGCTAGTTCTCTGAGCTTTACTTCCTTTAACCGGTGAGGTTTAACTAGGGATTAACGTGTAACCGCGGTTGCTGGCACGTTATTGACCATCCCTTTTCTTCTTATCTATTTCCTGGTTTCCCAGATTTAATAAAATTAAGCACTGCAGTCGCAAGGTTATTTTCTTTAGGTATTTTAACTTATAGATCGAGTAAGAAGGTTCTTCATTCTGACTCCTCTTGCTGGTTCGTTTAATAACTTACATGTGGCAGATAGAAGAAAGCTAAAATTTAAGCTAGAACCAAGCTTTTATTAGAGAAAGGAGTTCAACCTTTGATCTGGCATTTTCAACGCCAAGCTTTGGCCTTAAGCTACTCTAATATCGTAGAAGGAGCTTTTTTTCTACTATTGCTATTCCCGGGAAAAGAAAAACAAAGACAGAGAAATAAAGCACAGAGGCTACTTGGCCTATTATTATATATGGTTCCTCAACAGGTTGTCTTCCTATCCATGTCAGAATAACAAAAGTTGCAGCTAAAATTCAAAATGTAAGTTGTGTTAGTGGTCGAAAGGTCGAAGCTTGTTTTCATGAGGTATGTAATATAGGCACTAAAAACCAAACTAATACAGCAGCTAGCAACGCGATAACTCCTCCTAACTTTTTAGGGATAGAGCGGAGTATTGCGTAAGCAAAAAGGAAGTATCATTCTGGTTGAATGTGGGTAGGCGTTACTAGTGGGTTGGCGGGGATAAAATTCTCTGGGTCTTTTAAAGCTGTCGGAGCTAGAAGAGCAAGTGTGAGTATTCCAGCCAACAGGACTAAAAACCCAACAAGATCCTTAGTTGAGAAGTAGACGTGGAACGGCGCCTTATCATATTTGCTGTCTAAACCTGTTGGGTTTTTAGATCCTGTCTGGTGTAGAAATAGTAAGTGTATAATTGATAGGGCTGCTATAATAAAGGGGAAAAGGAAGTGAAATGTAAAGAATCGGGTTAGTGTAGCTTTGTCTACAGAAAACCCTCCTCATACTCATTGTACTAACATTTCTCCTATGTAAGGCACGGCCGACAGAAGTTTTGTGATTACTGTCGCAGCTCAGAAAGACATTTGACCTCAAGGTAACACGTATCCTACAAAAGCGGTTACCATTGTTATCAGAAACAGTATAACCCCTATGTTTCATGTTTCCTGTTTTACATAAGATCCATAATAGATACCTCGTCCTATGTGGCAGTAAAGGCAAATAAAGAAAAAAGAGGCTCTTTTTGCGTGTATATTTCGAAGGAGTCATCCATATTTCACATCTCGGCATATGTGTCTTACTGATGAGAAAGCTAGGGAAACATCAGCGGTGTAGTGCATAGCCAAAAATATCCCTGTGATTAGTTGCACTATTAAACATAGTCTTAAAAGAGATCCAAATTTTCATCATACGGAAAGTTTTCTTGGGGCTGGGAGATCCACCAAGGATCCTTTTAGTATTCGAAAAAGAGGGTGCCTCTTTCGTAGCGGTCCTGTCATTTATATAAATGGTGTTTTACTTGTTTATGTTGCTTTTGTTGTTAGGAAGTACTTTGGTTTTTTATAGTCTTTCTCCTTACTACGCGGCTTTGGGTTTGATGATAAGGTCTCTCTTTGGTTGTGTTGTTTTAACTTCTCTCGGTCTAACATTTTTAGCCCTCCTCCTACTTTTGATTTATATGGGTGGTATGCTCGTGGTCTTTGTATATTCTAGCGCTTTGTCTGCAGATCGATATCCGATGGTTAGCAATTTGGGGGAAGTAATTTTGCTTTTTTTGTTGCTCTCATTTTGGGTTCTTTTCATTTTTGAGGACTTTCTAGAATCAAGAACTTTGTTTAAGCTCCTCTCACCTTTAAAAGACTTGTCTTCCCTTTCTGTGTTATATGATTGTGGAGGAGCTTACTTACTTGTAGGTGGCTTGGCTCTTTTAGTCGTTTTAATTGTGGCCTTGGTAGTTTCTTATGGCTCTTCCCTTTTAGCACTTCGAGCTTTGTAGTACTCATCATTACGTATATTATATAATTATTGCTGTTGTTAAAATACATATAACAATAAGAGATATAGACAAAAGATATTGCTTTATGTAACCTGTTTGTGTTATTTGCTGTGCCTTTGTTAGGTCCCTTTTAACTACAAACATCCCTTGTCCTCCTGCAGTTTCTCTTCAGCCTCGGTCTAAGGCTCGGGTGGTTAGGGTTAAGGCAGTAGCTTTTGTTATATTCCTTGAAATTATGTGTGATGCAGAAGTGTAAAATCAAGTCTTTCTAAAAAAGGTTTTCATGGTTGTTTTATTTTTTTTGGAAATAATAAGAGCTCTTACTATGGTGGCACCAATTACTGTTACAATTATTGGCATAGCCTTAACTATCCCGATGGGAAATAGTCTCGGTAGATTCATAAGCCAAGCACCTATTAACCATCCAGCAAAAATAGCCCCGATAGCTAGCCGCACTAAAGGAGAGGTAAGTTTTGGTTTCTCTTCTTTCATAGGTTTTATAGGGGGTTTTCTTGAGTTTTTGAGGAAACAAAACGTTACTATCCGGAAACTGTAAGCCGCTGTTAAAAGCGTAGCTATAATAGCTAGAGAAAACGAGATCAAGTTTCTTGGTTTTTCTATAACTAACTCTAAAATAAGGTCCTTAGAGTAAAACCCTCTTAGGAACGGTACTCCCATTAGGGCTATTCTTCCTAAAAATAGACATCTTGAAGTTATAGGAAGACTTTCCCTTATTTTAGACATCTTTCGGAGATCTTGTTCTTTTTTATGTCTGTGAATAATTCTTCCAGAACATAAAAACAGCATTGCCTTAAAAAAAGCATGAGTGCAGATGTGGAACAACGCAACTTTAGGTTTACCTAATCCTATAGCTACAACCATTAAACCTAGCTGGCTTGTTGTGGAATAAGCTATTATCTTCTTAATGTCGTGTTGTTGAAATGCTGAGGTTGCTGCAAAAATAGCCGTTAGGGAGCCTATAATTAAAGTTACATTCAAAAAAGTTTCGGAGGGTGTAATAATGGTCGTCATTCGAATTAGAAGGAAAACACCAGCCACTACCATTGTTGACCTGTGGAGCAAGGCTGATACTGGGGTCGGCCCTTCCATCGCAGCTGGTAACCACGGATGAAGACCAAACTGGGCTGACTTACCTATAGCTCCTATTAAAGAGGTAAATAAAATGGCAGACATTCAAAAACTACTAATTCTTTTTGTTGATAAGCTTTTTATATCTCAACTCCTTGTTTTTATTAGTAGTCCAGATACTACAACTATAATTCCAATGTCTCCTATTCGTTTGTACACTATAGCCTGAAGAGCAGAAGCTTTAGCGTCTGTTCGAGTGGATCACCATCTTATTAGTAAAAAAGACAAAAACCCCACTCCTTCTCAGCCTATAAAAAACAAGAAAATGTTTTTTGCTGACGTTAAAATTAGCATTTTTAGCAGAAAAATCATTAGTAAACGAAAAAAGTTTTTTCCGTTTGGGTCAGCCCTCATGTAGTATATGGAGAATTCTATTATAGATCATGTTACTAATAAAGCGGCAGATGAAAAAAATATAAACTTTCTGTCTATTTTTATGGACAAGAAAGATTTAAGTTTACCAGTGTTTAGCCATGGTAAAACAGAAGAAACAGAAGGTTCCCCTCCTCCCACTATGAAAATAGTCAATTTTAATAGTGATAGTAGAGCAAGAACCTTCATGGTCGTTAGAGCTATTTTAGCCTCGTTTAGTTTTCGTAAGCTGTTTTTTTCAATTCTCTTTGTCGAGAAAGATGAAGCTATCAGCAAGATAATAAATATTGTCAAGGTAATACTAGAGTTAACAGTTCCTGGAGAGAAAAACATCGAGTCCTTCATGGAGTTAAACCACAAATTCTTTGGCTTAGCAGGCCAAGAATATTCTCATAGGATTCGGATCTAAAGGCAAATACAATATGCCGTCTCTAATGCCACAAATTAGTGTTTTCCTAAACTACTTAGATCATATCATACATGATTTTGGAGCTGCTATTATAGAGAGTAGGGGAAGAAGATGAAAAAGAATTAAAATGTGTTCCCGAGGTCTTATTCCATTAAAGCTCACGGAAGATAATACAATTCTTTGTGTTTTTGTTTTTTGGTATATAAGTAAAGAGTAGATTGCTCCGAAGACAGTTGCTATTCCTAGTATTGGAGCTAAGAATATGGTTCATCTTATAATACCTGTTATTATATAGAGCTCTCCTATAAGTTTTGGTAGAGGTGGTAGACCTAGTTTCGCTGCACATCTTATTAACCATCAAAAGGGTAAAAGAACTGTTACCATCTTGAATCCTCGTGTAATAAATATTTTCCGTGTGTGTGTTCGTTCATACAAAATTTTAGCTAGGGCAAACAAGGCAGAAGAAACTAGTCCGTGAGCTATCATTAGCATTATAGCTCCCCTTATTGTCCAGTCCGAGAATACTATTGTACCAGCTGCTACTAGGCTCATATGGCCCACTGACGAATATGCTATTAGTGCCTTAAGGTCCGTTTGTCGTGTGCATAAAACGCTGGTTATTAGGGCTCCCCAGCAACATATAACCGTTAATACGGTTGACAGTGCGGTCACGTCTGGGAAGTAAGCTTTCATTCGTATTATGCCATATCCACCTAACTTTAGTAGTATTGCAGCCAGGATCATTGAACCTGCTACCGGTGCTTCTACGTGGGCCTTTGGTAGCCATAGGTGGAACCCGTATATTGGCATCTTTACTAGAAAAGCCACAATAGTTATCACTCACCATATTTTTACTCTAAAAAAGGTTTTCCTCTGTAATCTTATTACCTCTGATATGGGTATCATTAGTGTGGACGTAGTCTGACTTATAAGTACAATTGACACTAGTAAGGGTAGGGAACCAAATAACGTGTAAAAAAGAAAGTATGTTCCAGCTTGAAGACGCTCTACTTTTGCTCCTCATCGTGTTATTAGGACTAAGGTAGGTATTAAAGTGGCCTCAAAGCATACGAAAAACGAGAGAATTTTTAGGGAGGAGAACGTTAAAAGAAGAAAAAATATGATGGAGCAGGTGAGTACCAGAAACCCTTTTTGAAGTTTCCCTCTTTTTCCCTTGATGACTTTTTGTGCTAGGAAGCACAGAGGCGCTAGTCAGCATCTAAGAATTATTAAGGGAGCTGATAGTGAGTCTACTGCTAGTCTATATCTAAGAAATGACCAACTTGCTCTTCCTCTATTTTTCACCGTCGTTATCGAAAGGAAAGTCATCATGGCTAGAGCTACAAACAGGGCATTTCATTTTCAGTTCTTCACTTTAATCAGTATAATCGTGGAAATCGAGACTCTTAATAATGTTAACATTTACTTTTATTCTGCTCATTCTAAGCCTCCTTGTTGTCACTCATATGCTAACCCAGCTGCTAGTATTATTAGGAAGACTGAAGATAGAGGAAGAAGGACAGATATGTTTTTGCTAGAGGCGGGTATTATTGGAAACAGCAGTGCTATCTCTAAATCAAATATCAAAAACAGTATAGCTACTAGAAAAAATCGGAAGGAGAAGGGAAGGCGCGCTGATTTTATTGGGTCGAAGCCGCACTCATAAGGAGACCTCTTTTCTAATTCTAGAGACCGTCTGGGGAGGAAGTGTCCTACAACTAATAGAAGACTTGACAGTATAATGGCTATAGTCAGAAAAACTAGAAATTTCATTTTTGTTATTTCTTATTAATATAAAGGGGAGGAGTGGCAGAATGTTTTTGCGCTTGACTTGAAATCAAATGACGAGGGTTTAATTCCTTCCTCCTCTTAGGATCCTCATCAGTAGATGCATACATATAAGAAAAGTCAAACCACGTCAACGAAGTGTCAGTATCACGCAGCGGCTTCAAACCCAAAGTGGTGGTGATTAGAAAAGTGGTGGCTTAATAATCGGAAAAAGCATACGGCTAAAAAGGTGGTTCCTATTATAACGTGGAGCCCGTGGAATCCAGTTGCTACAAAAAAGGTAGAACCATATACTCTATCAGCAATAGTAAAGGGAGCATCTAAGTATTCTCATGCTTGTAAAGCTGTAAAATATAGCCCTAATATTACGGTTAGTCCTAAGGCTTGCACAGCTTCCCCTCGATTTTTCTCTATTATCCTGTGGTGGGCTCAAGTAATAGTAGCTCCTGATGATAGCAGTACTGCTGTTTTTAATAGTGGTACCAGAAACGGTTTCAATGCGTCAATTCCTGTAGGAGGTCACGAAACCCCTATCTCTACCGTAGGTGCTAGTCTTCTGTGAAAAAACGCTCAAAAAAAGGCAAAGAAAAAGCAAACTTCTGATGTTATGAATAATATCATCCCGTATCGTAAGCCTTTAATAACTATTAGAGTGTGGTGTCCTTGAAACGTGGCCTCCCGGACGACATCTCGTCATCATCTTATTGCTGTTACTGTTGTTGCTATCATGCCTACTATAAACAAGGTTATTGTGCCTAAATGAAATCACACTACTAAGCCCGAGGTCATTATAAGAGCTCCGAAGGCGGCTGTTAATGGTCATGGTCTTTGATCTACTAGGTGAAAAGGGTGTTGATGGGTCATATTTATATGTTTTGGTCTAGGTAGAATTTAACTAGGGATGTAAATACGTAAGCTTGAATGCAAGCCACACCAACTTCAAGTATAAATAGTAATCCTAGAATAATCAAGGTTAACGCTCTTACTATAGGTCTGGAAGCTAGTATCCAAGTGGCAGTTGACAACAAGAATATGAGTAAATGACCAGCAGTAAGTTTGGCTGCCAGACGTAGACCTAGAGCTATTGGCTGTGCTATTAATCTAAGAGTTTCTATTCATACCATAGCCGGTATTAAAAAGGACGGAGTCCCTTGCGGGACCAAGTGGCTTAGTCGTCTTTTGAAAGCCATAAAGAACCCTAAAAAGTTTACCCTTAACCATAAAGGGATCGCTAGGCTATAAGTAAAGGAGGCATGTCTGGTTACTGTAAAAGCGTATGGGAAAAGTCCCATGAGTTTTACAGATAGAATTATGAAAAAAACCGCTGTTAGAGTGGTTATCCAAGGGGCGGAAGTCTTCTTTCCGTTTTGAAATAGTAGCTTCATGGCTTCCAGTCGGACAGTCGTTCATATGTAGCTTATTCGGCCTCTAAAAAAGTTGGTTGGGAAAATATAAAGGGACCAGACTACTGCTATTACGCAGGAGATTATCTGCAGAGGTATAAATAGAATGGTGTCGGGCGAAAATTGTCCAAATAATCTTTTTATCATTTTCATTCTTTTTGTTGTTGTTCTATCTTTCTGTTATGTTGACTATTTTCTTCTCTATTTCTTAGTCATTTTTGCTTAACAAGGACTGCTATCATCACTATTACTAATGATCATGCTAGGAAAAATTTTACAATAAATCAGGAAAGGTCTAGTTGTGGCATCCCTTGGAGGAAAGGGGGGGTTTCCATCTTCAGATCAAGAGGCTGAAGCTTTTGTTAAGCTATCCAAGGTTTATTCTTCAAGGTTCTGTGTTATTCAGGATTCAAAGTTTTCAAATGGGACTGATTCTATAACTATTGGCATAAATCTGTGGTTCGCTCCACATATTTCCGAGCATTGCCCGTAAAATAACCCTGTTCGTCTTAATAGGAAAGAGGTCTGGTTGAGACGCCCTGGTACGGCATCCATCTTTACTCCTAGCGAAGGGACAGCTCACGAATGTAGTACATCAGCAGATGATACTAAAACCCGGATAGGATTCTGGTAGGGTAGTACTAACCGGTTGTCTACTTCAAGCAGCCGGGGTAGACCTGCTTCTAGGTCTGAGGTGGGTACCATGTAGGAGTCAAATTCTATTTCGTGGTAGTCCGTGTATTCATATCTTCAATATCATTGATGTCCTATCGCCTTAATTGTAAGAAACGGATTTTTGACTTCATCCATCAAGTAAAGGAGTTGAAGAGAGGGAAAAGCAATAAATATTAGTATAAATGCTGGTACTACTGTCCATATAGTCTCTAGTTCTTGTCCTTCTAGAAAAAACCGTTTGGTAAGGGACGAAGTAACAAGGGATATAAGTCCATAAAATACCAAAATAATTATTAAAGTCAGTATAATTAACGTGTAATCATGAAAATAGATTAGCTCTTCCATTAGAGGAGAGGATGCATCCTGTAAACCGAGTTGTGCTCAAGTTGCCATTTTACGTTTGTAGCAGTTTTATTTTTGCTAATAGGTCTGTTTTGTGTCTTCGCGAGAGGGATACCATCAGGGCTAGTCCTGCACTGGCTTCACATGCCGAGAACGTTAAAAGCAAGATGGAGAATTTTAGGTATACAAGTTCGTCATGTATCTGTGACCAGGTAGATATTTTAAGAAAAAGGGAGACCAAAAGGAGTTCTAGACACAGTAAGAGTGAGAGCAAGTGTAGCCGTTTTATAACCACACCTATAATTCCTAGGAAGAATAGAGAAAATAACACAGCCGATAAGATTTTCATTTGGAAGACCTCAGATTAAATGCTGAGAACTTGAAGGTCGAAACTTCATGTTTTTTAAACTAGTCTTCTTTTAGTTTACTTTGTTAGTAGAAATGTTGTTGGGGTTTCTTCAAACGTATGGTGTGACGGCGGGAATCTTTCGTACTGTCATTCTAGGGATGCTGAAACGAAAGAAGGGGTTCTTACCTTTCGTTGAGAGGCGAAGGCTTCTCATATCAGGAAAAGGAAAAACAGGGCACCTACCAAAGATATCAATGACCCTATGGACGAAACAGTTTTTCATGTTGTGTAAGCGTCCGGGTAATCTGAGTAGCGTCGTGGCATCCCAGCTAAACCTAAGAAGTGTTGAGGAAAGAAGGTTAAGTTAACACCTATGAACATTATGAAGAATTGAACCTTCGATCATAGCGGATGAAACGCTGTCCCTGAAAAAAGCGGAAATCAGTGTGTAAATCCAGCAAATATAGCGAATACAGCTCCCATTGATAATACATAATGAAAGTGTGCAACAACATAGTAAGTATCGTGTAGAATAACGTCTATTGAAGAGTTAGCTAGTACAATTCCTGTTAGCCCTCCCACAGTAAATAAAAAGACGAATCCCAGAGCTCAAAGTAGAGGGGTTTCCCATACTAACTTTGATCCTTGTAACGTGGCCATCCATCTGAATACCTTTATTCCTGTCGGAACAGCAATAATCATCGTAGCTGCTGTGAAGTAGGCACGGGTGTCTACATCCATACCAACAGTAAACATGTGGTGGGCTCAAACTAGAAATCCTAGTATCCCTATAGCTACCATGGCATATACCATACCTAAATAACCAAAGGGTTCTTGCTTACCTCTATAGTGTGCTATAACGTGGGAGATCATACCAAAGCCAGGTAGTATCAGTATGTAAACTTCCGGGTGTCCGAAGAATCAGAACAAGTGTTGAAATAGAATTGGGTCTCCTCCTCCCGCTGGGTCAAAAAAAGTTGTTTTAATTTTCCGGTCCGTTAGTAACATTGTTATGGCACCAGCTAGAACTGGAAGGCTTAGAAGAAGGAGAATAGCAGTTATGAAAACGGATCAGACAAATAGAGGAAGTCGGTCAAAAGTTATACCTGGGGTCCGCATTTTAATGATAGTGGTGATAAATTTTATGGAAGCTAAAATTGATGAGGCACCAGCTAAGTGTAGGGAAAAAATCGCTAGGTCAACGGATCCTCCGGCGTGAGCAATATTGCTCGAGAGGGGAGGGTAGATTGTTCAACCTGTCCCGGCTCCTCTTTCAACTCCTGCAGAAGCAAGAAGAAGAATAAAGGAGGGAGGTATTAACCAGAATCTCATTTTTTTCATTCGGGGAAAAGCCATGTCCGGGGCACCTATCATTAGAGGAATCAGTCATTTTCCAAATCCCCCGATCATTATTGGCATTACCATAAAGAATATCATAACTAAAGCGTGGGCTGTTACCACAACTTTATAAACTTGGTCGTCTTTAAGAAGGGAGCCTGGTTGGGCCAGCTCTGTCCGAATAATAACACTCATGGCTGTTCCAGCCATTCCTGCTCATGCTCCAAAAATTAAGTAAAGTGTACCAATGTCCTTGTGTTTAGTAGAAAAAAGTCAGCGTCTTAGTTTCAT